ATTCGAAACGCCCCGTGATCTTCAACCAATTATGCGCTTCAATATAATTCCCAGGAGTAAGCGTTATAGCCTGTTTCCAATACTCAGCGGCTTGATCGAACCAAGCTTCGGCAATTTCCGAATCTCCCTGTCGAATGGCCTGTTCTCCACGGTCGGAATAGGAATAGGCGGGTCAATTCCTTCCCTTAGAACCGTACTTGAGAGTTTCCTACCTCATACGGCTCCACAGTCAATTCTTTTAGTATCCCTTTTTACCTATAATAGGAAACTGAATGAGATTTCTTATAGATCTATATCCCGCTGTTCGGAGTAACCAAAAGAAGTTAATCGCATGAGTTTCAAACTTTCATTTTGATTTAATTAAGAATCAGTTTTAGTTTTATCTTTTCTCCCACCTTCAGAAGAATAAAGCAAGCATAGGTATTTACGCCTATCCTTCCTATTTTCCGAAAGGTAACTATCTCGGTTTCCTATCGAAATTTATTTATAGAATCTTTGAAAAAGGCTTTCCTTCATAACCATAGGCTAAAGTAAGAAAGAAAAGACTTACTATCTTTGGGATCTGATCCTACACCGCCGCTCAATACCTTAGTCTTAGTGGATCAACTCTATTACATAAGTTAATTCCTAACTTCTATCTATCTTATATATAGAGGCATAAATAAGCAGTTCTTTTCTTAATGTATTGGTCCAAAACCTCATTAATTGATCTTTACGGTGCTTCCTCGCTATCAATTAGATTTTTCTTTTTTATCCATAGACATAGCAAAAAGTATTTAGGCCTATTTTATCTTATTTCTTCATATTTTGATTAATATGATGAAGTTTCTTTCTTTGCTACAGCTCAAAGAAATCTTCGTTTTGGACGATGCATTTATTTGTAGCGAGCCTTTTTTTTTAGTATTTACTAGTAAATTTTGTCTTCCTTTTTCTTTCCTTTCTATAGTAGAGATAGCCGCACGTAATGACAGATCACTGCCATATTATTAAAAGCTTGTGGTAAGAATGGGTTTCGTTCTAATGCTCTAAAATAATATTCTAAAGCTTTCGTATGCTCTCCATTACTTGTGTGAATAAGGCCTATATTATAGAGTATATAACTTCGATCATAGGGATCAATTTCTAGTCGCATAGCTTCATAATAATTCTGTAAAGCTTCCGCATAATTTCCTTCGGATTGAGCTGACATCCGTTACGGTCGTTATTCAATTCAAAGAAAAGAATCTCCGTTCCAGAACCGTACGTGAAATTTTCACCTCATACGGCTCCTCCATTAATATACATAATGAGAATGAAAAATACATGGAATAATCAAAAAGGGTTAAAACATTCTCATTATGAACTGAGTGGGGCTAGCGTTTTTACAAAAAAATCTCTAGCCAGCCTTCTTGCGCAAGAGCTTTTACTAGAATCAAGTGTCTTGATATTAAATATAGAAAGGATAACTCCAACAATTTCTTTGTCCTCAACGCCTCCTAATTTCCAGGAAATAGTCACTTCAACAGTCTTCGATGGTTATATGGGTATCCAAAGTACGAACGAGATGGATGTTTGTTGTCCCAACCATTCTTGTTAGTCCCAATCAAAAGAAAGGGAGTAGGTTTTAACAAAGCTTTCGTGTTGTCGATTGCTAGATGTAGTGCTTCTTCCCCTATGCCGCCTATTGGTACTATATTACTAGGAAGTAGGATTGACCTGTAATACAAAACACAAAGGTGTAACCTTTCGCTTAATACTAAAATAGATAACTGAAGCATAGTATCTGAGGTTGCATCAATCGGGGATACACGACAGAAGGAATTGTTTTATTTCTAAACTTCACCTTCAACAAGCGTAGGTTTATTTCTAGAATTCTAATATGGAATAAGAATATTTGTTCATTCTATCCCGAATCATGGGCCTTTCTCCTAAAACTAGGAGCAGTAAGAGGAAACTAAATAATAAAGAAAATCAAATCACACCATCTCGGTAATAAGTAAATGCCTCCTTTTCTCCTGAAGTTGTCGGAATTATTCGTAATAAAATATTGGCCACAATTGAAAAGGTCTTATCAATAAAATTTCCATTTATCCGCGATCTAGGCATAGGTATCAATCAATCCATTCTAAAATTCTTCTCATTATCCCATGTGGGAAAACGATTACACAAACAAAGGATTTGTACAATACGAAATAACATAAAAACAGATGCATTTCCAAACAAAAAAATTTCAATAAAGATACAAAATTTTTACTACTTAATACTTGTATTTATTATTTATTCCAATTCCAAACAAATACCCATATAAATTCAAAAACCTAAACCAATCAGTTGATTCGTTTCAATTAATTGATCGAATTCGGTATATATAGAAATCTCGGATTCATTAAAGGATAGGAACATTATCTTCTCAAATATGAATCAATATATTTTATCCTTTCACAACACAAGGAAAAACTTGTTAAATCCTACGAGGAAAGATTTTTTAGAAAAAAGAAAATATTCTATTACTATTCGTTATACTATTAGTTTTAGTTATAATATTAGTGGGTTGGTCGTAGTCCTACCTATCCAAACAAAAATAAATGGAATAATAGAAATATGAACATAGTAATGGCTCGCTATTTCGTCGGTTTCTGAGTCATAATCAGTATCATTGTGCAGGAGAGATGGCCGAGTGGTTCAAGGCGTAGCATTGGAACTGCTATGTAGGCTTTTGTTTACCGAGGGTTCGAATCCCTCTCTTTCCGTAATTTACTTTCCACCTAATTGAATTCGCCAACATTCCTAACTGTAACAAATCAAACAACAAGAAATATTCTATATTAGAACATAAGAGTTGGATCATTCTTTTATTTTGACATCTATTTCTTCTATTTCGATGTGATACATAAAATACTGGAAAGTATAGACAAGAAGTGAAAATCTTTCTGTCAATCTATGATACATGAATAGGAAAAATTCGGGATGGGATCGAATCTATGAGTGGAAGAAAATCTAGATGAAACCCCTAACTTTAAACCTTAAGTCATTTTACTTTGGCGAAAGAAAGGAGCCAAATTGTCCGACCTCCTTGTTTTGGTTTTGTATTTTATTTAGGACTAAGTCTGACGAGAATAATATTCTACCACTAACAATTCATTTATTTTCAAACCGACCCATTTACTATCTATTATTTGATTGACTAACCCTTTATATGGGAATGGGTAAAGAGTCAAATGTTTGGGCAATTCCTCACGGGGGGATGAATCAAGAGAATTTTGAATTAGACCTTTGGATTTTTGTTCATCCCTCGCCATAATAGTATCTTGGGGTTTGCAACGATAACTTGGTATATCGACTATACGTCCGTTAACTAAAATATGTCTATGATTAACTAATTGGCGGGCTCCAGGAATAGTCGGAGCCATACCTAATCGAAAAAGGATGTTATCCAAACGCATTTCAAGTAATTGTAGTAAAACCTGGCCTGTTGACCCTTTGGCTTTTCTGGCGATACGAACGTATTGAAGTAATTGTCGTTCTGTAATACCATAATGAAAACGCAATTTTTGTTTTTCTTCTAGACGAATACGATATTGAGATCTTTTCCCGGAACGTGATTGGTTTCTAGGATCACTTCCGGCTCTAGGCCTTTTTTTAGTTAGTCCAGGTAAAGCTCCTAGACGGCGTATTTTTTTGAAACGAGGCCCTCGGTAACGCGACATAAAGACTCCTTTCTTTACTTTATTTATTTTTTTATCTTTATTTATATATAGATTCCATTTTACAAAAAACCTAAATTAAAACTGAACTAAATGTAAATGATAAATGAAACGAAATTCTCTGAAGTATTGTATTACAATGAATAATGAAATGGATTGTATATACATCATATACGAACCTTCTTTTTATATATTATATATTTTGTATTAAAATAAAATAGGGAAGTAAAAAAGCAAAGAGTTCAATCTCGGACGAACAAATCAAGAAAAAACGCTTTCTTTCCCCTTTTTTCCTAGTTCGAAGTTTCTACAACATAATAGATTGTTTTGAAGAAAGGAAAACCACTCTTATCTTATTCTTTTCTTTTTTCTTCGATTTCAAAAAAAATAGAGATAAAATAAAAAGATTGAACAAAGAAAAATAGAAAAAGCCGGCTATCGGAATCGAACCGATGACCGTCGCATTACAAATGCGATGCTCTAACCTCTGAGCTAAGCGGGCTTCCAGAAATTTTACATACACTGGAATTAAATAAACTAGATTTTTTTTTAGTTTAGACTTATTCTTTTATGATTTTAGGATATGAATTTCATATAAATATTTCCAATTAAATAAGTATAAATATTGAATTTAGTTTATTTCTTTCTATGTATATTCTATTTTTCGTCTAGAACAATTATATTCGATTTAAATTAGAATTAGAAATTCTATTTCTCTTTTTAGTAGAGAATTTTCAAATTCATTTCACATCGAAATGAAAAAAAAATATCATTATGACAATTTATATTATATCTATAACTAGAATAAATATCTATTTATTCGAATTATAGGAGTCTGTCTTAAGAAAAGAGAAAATAAAAGAAAAAGAATCAAAAAATTCGAATTGATAAGATGAACTCCGGATCATAACATAATAACAGAATAAGAAATTCTTCGGCTTTCGTTCATAGACTATGATGAAAAACAAAGAATCGACCCTTTGAGTATTAAAGCATGGGAATGAACAGGGGGATATATATGGTATATATCCATCCATATTGAATTGGAGCTACAGAAATGATAGAATCATTTATGATTAGACCAAATCAAATTCAAAACTAGACGTCTGATAGAGATGAAAGAATAAAGGGGAAGGGCATTCCACTGAGATCCTAATGTTAAAACAAAACACAAAAGGGGATATGGCGAAATCGGTAGACGCTACGGACTTAATTGGCTTGAGCCTTAGTATGGAGACCTACTAAGTGAAAATTTTCAAATTCAGAGAAACCCTGGAATTAAAAAAAAAAAAGGGCAATCCTGAGCCAACTCCTTTT